GGGGAAGTTAGAACATAAGTGTGGGCTAAGTAAATCAATAAATAGTCTTAATGCTCTTGGACATACCGGGGGAAGTGAAGAGCCCATTCTAACTGATACGGAGAAAAACATTCCTAGTTGGAATAATGGTGGTAGTTATAGTTTCAGTAATGTTGATTATTTATTTGATATCAGGAATATTTGGAGTTTTATCTCTGATAACACTTTTTTAGTTAGGGATGGTAATGGTGACTGTTATTCTGTATATTTTGACATTGAAAATCATATTTTTGAGATTGACAATAATAGTTTTTTTCTGAGTGAACTAGAAAGCTTTTTTTCCAGTTATTTGAATAATAGGACTAAGAGTAACAATCACTACTATTATCATTACATGTATGATACTCAATCTAGTTGGAATAATCACATTAATAGTTGCATTGATAGTTATCTTCGTTTTGAAGTCAGTATTCATAGTTCCATTTTCGATGGTACCGAAAATTACAGTGACAGTTACATTTCTAGTTTCATTTGTACTAAAGGCGTAAGCAGTAGTGAAAGGGGGAATTCTAGTATAAGAACTGGTGGTAACAGCCGTGATTTCAATATAAGAGGAAGATCTAATGGTTTTGATATAAATAATAAAAAATACAGAAGTTTATGGGTTCAATGCGAAAATTGTTATGGATTAAATTATAAAAAATTTTTTAGGTCAAAAATGAATATTTGTGAACAGTGTGGATATCATTTGAAAATGAGTAGTTCAGATAGAATCGAACTTTTGATTGATCCGGGCACTTGGGATCCTATGGATGAAGATATGGTCTCCACGGACCCCATTGAATTTCATTCAGAAGAGGAACCTTATAGAGATCGTATCGATTCTTATCAAAGAAGGACAGGTTTAACTGAAGCTGTTCAAACGGGCATAGGTCAACTAAACGGTATTCCCACAGCAATTGGGGTTATGGATTTTCAGTTTTTGGGGGGTAGTATGGGATCCGTAGTAGGCGAGAAAATCACTCGTTTGATCGAGTATGCTACTAATAGATCTTTACCTGTCATTATTGTGTGTGCTTCTGGAGGAGCACGCATGCAAGAAGGAAGTTTAAGTTTGATGCAAATGGCTAAAATATCTTCTGCTTCATATAATTATCAATCAAATAAAAAGTTATTCTATGTATCAATCCTTACATCTCCTACAACTGGTGGAGTAACTGCCAGTTTTGGTATGCTGGGAGATGTCATTATTGCTGAACCCAATGCCTACATTGCTTTTGCGGGTAAAAGAGTAATTGAACAAACATTGAATAAAGCAGTACCCGACGGTTCACAAGCGGCTGAGTATTTATTCCATAAGGGCTTATTCGACCCAATCGTACCGCGTAATCTTTTAAAAGGCGTTCTGAGTGAGTTATTTCAGCTCCACGGTTTCTTTCCTTTGAAAAAAAATGAAAAAAAAAATATCGAAATAAAATAAAAATATAGATATAGAATAGAAGTGATTTCTATGTCTACCAAGAACTCCCATTTTTTACTAGGAATACCTGTTTCTTGGATTGAATTAGTTTAGTTAGAGTCACGAACTTATAATAAACTCTTTAATTTGAATAAAAAACTCCTCATTTTATTAGAAAGATAGATAGAATATAAGGATGGGAGAATTAATAAAATTTCTTAAACTTAAGGTGGATTATCATACATATTCGTATAGAAAGATGAATAGGTACACTTCATTTAGTTTTCATTCCTTGCACTTATTAACTACATATTATTTATAATAGTTTATAATAGATATACTTAAGATATCTTTATAATAGGTACAAATATTAAATCGAGGTGCCCATTCTATGACAGATTTTAACTTACCCTCTATTTTTGTCCCTTTAGTGGGCCTAGTATTTCCGGCGATTGCAATGGCTTCTTTATTTCTTCATGTTCAAAAAAAAAAGATTGTCTAGATCCGATGGGACCAAATTTCAACAATTTATTTCAACACTGAATCATAATACAGATATTTATTTGGTAAAGATATTTGTTTAGTGTAATATGGTATGATATGCGCCTTTTTCCGAATACAAATGAAAGAATTATTATGCATGCGGATACATGATATCCACATAAATGCATGTATATGCGGGTTATCTGGTTAAAAATGATCGGCGAATATTTTTCTATTTTCTAATTGAAAGTCAATGTATCTAACCAATTCCTCCTAATGGTTCATATCAGAATAGTGCTAGTTGATGAAAGTTATTTCGGCAAAAAGTAAAGTCAAATTTTTTTCTCAATTCCAATCGAATGCAATCGGATCTAGTATAGTATGAACTGGCGATCAGAACATATATGGATAGAACTTATAACAGGGTCCCGAAAAGCAAGTAATTTTTGCTGGGCCTGTATACTTTTTTTAGGTTCACTAGGATTCTTAGTGGTTGGAACTTCCAGTTATCTTGGTAGGAATCTGATACCTGGATTTCCATCTCAGCAAATCATTTTTTTCCCACAAGGGATCGTGATGTCTTTCTATGGGATCGCGGGTCTATTCATTAGTTCCTATTTGTGGTGCACAATTTCGTGGAATGTAGGTAGTGGTTATGACCGATTCGATAGAAAAGAAGGAATAATGTGTATTTTTCGTTGGGGATTCCCCGGAATAAATCGTCGCATCTTCCTTCGCTTCTTTATGAAAGATATCCAATCAATCAGAATGGAGGTTAAAGAGGGTCTTTTTCCTCGTCGTATTCTTTATATGGAAATCAGAGGCCAAGGAACCATTCCCTTGACTCGTACTGATGAGAATTTGACTCCACGAGAAATTGAGCAAAAAGCTGCCGAATTGGCTTATTTCTTGCGCGTACCAATTGAAGTATTTTGAAATGAACTGAAGGAAGAATGAAGGTTTTCTCCGCATAATGGAAAGAACTTGCTAATTTCCTTTTAATACAATTGAAGTTTCTTCAGAATGTTCATTCGAGCAAAACATGTTAGATTCCATTTCCTCGTTCCTTTGGTGCAACGACCCGCATAGAATAAAACAAAAGTAGGAGAACGTATATGGAAGAACTATAATAAATATAAAAAACTATAAACTATAATATATAATAAAATAAGAAGAAATTTTTTTCTATACAAAAACTATTTTGTATGCGTATAGAGCCCAACTCAATTCTTTTATACTAGTAAAAAGTCTAATAAGTCTAATTAAGTATGAATTCATCAAATAAAATATCCGAATATGTATTTCGTAATACAGAATTCATCTTCTTAGGTTAGGCCTCAGATTTTGAATTGATGCCGTATTCCTGCGCTGCGGTCCGAATAATATTCATTACTTCAAGTAACTTTTTCGAGTATTTATGGAAAGGAAGAAATGAAGATGAAATTCGTTCGAATTTGCCCAATTGAGATATCCGGAAATCCCATTTACTTATAATTTACTTATTATATATATATTTATTTTATTTTTTATTTCTATATTTTATATATTTTTTTTTCATCCGAAAGGGGATCCTTATTCTATTTCTATATTACTTCTAGATCTAAGGACTAAATTATTACACAAAAGTGGGAATAGATCTATAGGTTCGATACCTTGTTATAGAACTCGCGCTTTAGAGAAATATCAGATAGAGTTGACAAATGAAACAGTTCATTAACAATTCACAGATCAAAAATGAAAAAAAAAAAAAAGCATTGACTTCCCTCCCATATCTTGCATCTATAGTATTTTTGCCCTGGTGGGTCTCTCTCTCATTTCAAAAAAGTCTGGAACCTTGGATTATTAATTGGTGGAATACTAGGCAATCCGAAACTTTTTTGAATGATATTCAGGAGAAAAATGTTCTAGAAAAATTCCTAGAATTAGAAGAACTATTCTTGTTGGACGAAATGATAAAAGAATACCCGGAGACAAATATACAAAAGCTTCGTATAGGAATACACAAGGAAACAATACAATTGGTCAAAACGCACAATGAATATCATCTCCATATCATTTTGCATTTGTCGACAAATATAATCTGTTTCGCTATTCTAAGTGGTTATTTTTTTCTGGGTAATGAAGAACTTGTCATTCTTAATTCTTGGATTCAGGAATTCTTCTATAACTTAAGTGACACAATAAAAGCTTTTTCGATTCTTTTAGTTACTGATTTATGGATCGGATTTCACTCGACCCATGGTTGGGAACTAATGATTGGTTCGATCTACAATGATTTTGGATTGGCTCATAACGAGCAAATTATATCTGGTCTTGTTTCTACTTTTCCGGTTATTCTAGATACAATTGTGAAATATTGGATCTTCCGTTTTTTAAATCGCGTATCTCCTTCGCTTGTAGTCATTTATCATTCAATGAATGAATGAGGAACTTATTTGATCCCCTGATATCAATCAAAAATTTTCTTCGCGTATAAAGAAAGCGTTTTCCATTTTTATTATTCTTTATACTTCTACCTCTTCAAGGTATTCGTTCTATTTCAGTAGAATTATTTCAGTACAACGGCAGACTCGTGGATAGGGAACTATACTAGCTACCTATCTAATTTATTGTAGAAATTCCGGGATCAATGATTGGATCATGCAAAATAGAAATACTTTTTCTTGGGTAAAGGAACAGATGACTCGATTTATTTCTGTATCGATCATGATATATGTAATAACTCGAACATCTATTTCAAATGCGTATCCCATTTTTGCGCAGAAAGGTTATGAAAATCCACGAGAAGCAACTGGGCGAATTGTATGCGCCAATTGCCATTTAGCTAATAAGCCTGTGGATATTGAAGTTCCGCAAGCTGTACTTCCTGATACTGTATTTGAAGCAGTTGTTCGAATTCCTTATGATATGCAACTGAAACAAGTTCTTGCTAATGGTAAAAAAGGAGCTTTGAACGTGGGAGCTGTTCTTATTTTACCCGAGGGATTCGAATTAGCCCCCCCCGATCGTATTTCTCCCGAGGTGAAAGAAAAGATAGGAAATCTGTCTTTTCAGAATTATCGTCCCAATAAAAGAAATA